TTTTTATATATTTTTGTATATATATATTATTTATAATATTATTTATAGGAAGTGAAAACTCCGTTTTACGATTTGTTTTGTAGAGATTTAATTTCTCCTATCCATTTTTTATTCCTAGTTGCAAGTTAACACGACATAATAGATCGGTGACCGGACATTTAGAGAAAAGGGGGCGGGAGATTCTCAATCATGGAAAAATCGATAGAGAAAAAGCCGGCTATCGGAATCGAACCGATGACCATCGCATTACAAATGCGATGCTCTAACCTCTGAGCTAAGCGGGCTCGCCTAATGGAAATAATAAATAAAATTCTATTCTAGTAATAAAATGACTAATTAGAATTTTCAATTTATTACTTATTATTATTTTTATTATTTCTATTTTTTTTTTTGAGCTTTTGTATTTTATTTCGATTATATTAATGAATTTCGATTATTGTAAATAATCGAAATTCAATGAATAATAAGGAAGTAAGCTAATACGTAAGATTTCCCATATTATTAATGAGAGTTTCAAATTTTTTATTATCGTTAAAAAGAATTCTTTTTAGAGCAGTTCTAACAAATTATGCTAATTACTAATTATAGGATTTATATAATTACAGAATTCTAAATTCTAGCTGATCGATCCTAAGAAAACGATAAGTATAAATATAAAGATACAATCCAAATTATACTGAGACATTCCTCCAGTTTCATTCGCAAAAGGAGTATATAAGACGAAAAAAAAAAAAGAAGAACGAATATCGACCGTTCTAGTATTCTAAATCTTGCTGTAAAAAAAAAGGGGGGGGGGATACATTCATATATATGTGGGATCTACCTATCATATTGAATTGCAGATATATAAATGATAGAATCATTTCTGATTTAAATATGGTTCATCAAATACCATAGAGATGAAATAGAGATGAAATGGCGGAAAATGGTGAAAAAAAGCGGCATACACTTTTCGATATAGGAATCATTATCTAATGAATTCAACGGTTCCAAGATAAATAAAATAGGTGAATGGAATTACGACTAGATCCTAGTCTCAAAACAAAAGGGGATATGGCGAAATTGGTAGACGCTACGGACTTGATTGGATTGAGCCTTGGCATGGAAACCTGCTAAGTGATAACTTCCAAATTCAGGGAAACCCTGGAAAAAAAAGGGGGCAATCCTGAGCCAAATCTTGATTTTGAGAAATCAAGGGTTTAGGTTTAGTTTCTAAAATCAAACTAGAATAAAAAAAGATAGGTGCAGAGACTCAATGGAAGCTGTTCTAACGAATGGAGTTGACTACGTTGCGTTGATCGCTGGAATTCCTCTATGGAAATTAAAGAAAGGATGGCCCACATATATTTTCATATATTTTATACATATACTTTATATATATATATACTGACATATCGATCGATTAATCATGACCCGAATCCATATTATATATTATATAAAATATATATGAAAAAGGAAGAGTTATTGTGAATCCATTCCAATCGAAGTTAAGGGAAGAATCGAATATTCAGTGATCAAATCATTCATTCCAAAGTCTAATAGATCTTTTGAAAAAGGATTCATAGGACGAGAATAAAGAGAGAGTCCCATTATACATGTCAATACCGACAACAATGAAATTTATAGTAAGAGGAAAATCCGTCGACCTTAGAAATCGTGAGGGTTCAAGTCCCTCTATCCCCAACGAAAAGCCCATTTTACTTACTAACAATGTTTTATCCTCCTTTTTTTCATCAGCGGTTCAAATAAAATTCACTATGTTTCTCATTCACTATACTCTTTCACAAATTGATATGAACAAAGAAATCTTTGGATCTTGATCTTATCCCAAGATCCAAGTGTTTTGTATATCTACGATACCTCTACAAATGAACATATATGGGCATCTCCATTATTGAATCATTCACAATTCATATCATTATCTTTACCTTACCGAAGAAAGTATTTTTTTTAGATCTAAGAATAATAAATTCGGGGGCTGGGTATGATTTTTGAATACCATTTTCATCCCTTTAATTGACATAGATACAAGTACTCTACTAGTATGATGCACGGAAAATGGTCGGGATAGCTCAGTTGGTAGAGCAGAGGACTGAAAATCCTCGTGTCACCAGTTCAAATCTGGTTCCTGACACGCGAATAATGTATTGAGAATTATTCATACAAGCGGGATACATATTCGTTTTTTCTAATAGTATAGAGCATACGTGATATATATATATATCATGTATTCATCTAGGTATATAGATAGTGTATGAATATATACCTCCCCCTTTTGAGAGTGATAAAAAATAATATATGTATGGTAAAAAAAATGGGATTATGTTCCCCTTTCTTTTTGTTTCTTCTTTCTGTACTTTTTTTCACTCAAAAAACATGTTAAGTCTTCAATAAATAAGTTGGTTAAAAACTTAAAAGTCTAGAAGAGTTGAAGGATAGGAATAGACAAGATACATTTCGGACACAGCACAACAAAAATCCGATCCCTTTTCATTTCCTA